TAAAAGTTAGTATTAACGAGTAACGAATGGATGACTAGGTTGTTCCAAATGGACGTAAAAAAAAACGAAAAGTCGACTATAAAAAACTATGAAAGTCGAATATCCACGTGAGAAATCAATAAAAAAGTAACTCTGGGAATTGAAACATCTTAGTACCAGGAGGAAAAAAAATCAAGCGAGATTCCGTAAGTAGTGGCGAGCGAAAGCGGATTATAATGATAAATCAAAACCCAAAGAGGGTATGAGTCCCGTAGATTTATCTTAAAGTCTTTATAGTAGAACTATTTGAAGATAGGTGAATCATACATCTAAGACTAAATATTGGAACAATCCGATAGTGAACAAGTACTGTGAAGGAATGTTGAAAGAGAGTAAATATCCTAAAACTCAATAAGTAGATGGATATGAAGTGAAACAGAGCCTGAAATTCGTTAACTTACAAGCAGTGTGTAAACACGTACCTTTTGTATAATGGGTTCGCAAGAATAAAATTTGGCAAACTTAAGTTGATAAACGAAAGTGTAGCGAAAGCGAGTTTGAATAGAGCGTAAAATTTTCAGTCAAATTTAACCCGAAACCAAGTGATCTAGTCATGGACAGTTTGAAACTAATTTAACAGTTAGTGGAGGAACGAACCGGTGATTGTAGCAAAAATCTCGGATGATCTGTGATTAGCAGTGAAATGCTAATCGAACTTGGAAATAGCTGGTTTTCTGCGAAATCTATATAAGTAGAGCATCATACATTATTCTTACATTGTAAAGCACTAGATGGTGTTGGAGGCATTAAGCCGGCCATACTAACTAAACTCTGAATGTGAAAGAATTTAAGTGTGATAGACAGACAATAGGTGACCAGGTCTATTGTCAAGAGGGAAACAGCCCAGATCAGAAGTTAAGGTCACTAAAAAACTCTAAGTGTTAAAGGGAATTTATCAATTAAGACAATGAGGAAGTAGGCTTGGAGCCAGCCATCTTTGTAAGATTACGTAACAGTTCACTCAATGAATTTATAGATCCCAAAAATTAAGGTGGCTTAAGTTTTAACCGAAACTCTGAATAATATATATGGTAGCAGAACGTACTGTATAAAAACTAGCGAAAAGCGTGTATCAGTAGTGATAATGCGAATATGAGTAAAAAACAGTGTGAGAAACACTGATCACCGCCTAAGGGTTCCAATTAAAGAATAATTCTAATTGGGTTAGACAGCCCCTAAGAGATATTGCTAAAGTAAATTCTTAATGGGTCATCTAATAATATACGCTTTAATGGGCCAAGAAATAATTATTAGATGAGGACTGTACTATAAACTGACTCAAGTGGGCGTAAAGTGATGGTAAAATTTATCTTAAGGAACTCGGCAAAATAACCCCGTAAGTTCGCAAGAAGGGGTACCGACCTAATCTTGTAATCAATTGTAGATTAGGTGGTCGCAGAAAAGAGGGAGTGCCGACTGTTTACCAAAAACACAGCTTCCAGCAAATATTAGAAATAATCGTATTGGAGGTGAGGCCTGCCCAATGATTGTATCCGAAACCAGATGGTAATTAAGCTATTTGGGTAAGGACAATTAAATGGCCGCGGTAAAACTGACCGTGATAATGTAGCGCAATCAATAGCCAATTAATTGTTGGCAAGTATGAATGGCGTAACGAGTGCTCCACTGTCTCAAGATAAAAACCAATGAAATTGAATTCGTAGTGAAGATGCTACGTACAAATTGTTAGACGAGAAGACCCCATTGAGCTTTACTGGAAACTTATACTGTTCACATCAAATTAATTGTATTACTGGTGGGAAAGATGCATATAGCACTCTAAAACCACTCTTTAATTTTGAGGGGAACTTAGACGGTAAGACCGACGAAACGTGTAAGTTGGACAGTTTGGTTGGGGCGACCGCCTTCTAAAAAGTAACGAAGGCGTACATAAGGTAAAGATATAATAGTATAAAGCCTGACTGTAAAGATGACAATCTGAGCAGAGCCTATATGGGCGGTTATAATGATCCGTTAATATAGAGTGAAATAATTAACGATCAACGGATAAAAGTTACCATGGGGATAACAGCGTAATATCGTTCAAGAGTTCATATCGACGACGATGTTTGCGACCTCGATGTTGAATTGCGGTATCCTGGAGGTGCAGCCGTTTCCAAGGGTTGGACTGTTCGTCCATTAAAACCGTACATGATTTGAGTTCAGTGCATCGTAAGATAGCACGGTTTCTATCTACAATTTGTAAAGGAAACATTATATATATTATCTTCTAGTACGAAAGGACCGAAAGATAATCGTCCACTGGTGTACCAATTGTAATTACATGTTGGGTTGCTACGACGAAAAGTATAATCGCTGAATGCATCTAAAGCGAGAAGACTAATATAATTTTTTGTTTCTGTCGTTTAACGACTCAGGGCCGTTTAAGATAAGAACGTTAATAGGATCTATGTATAAGCTACGATAACGTAGTTTGCTTAAAATTACTAATGCCCGACATACTAAATTTTTAAGTACCCGTCCGCTAGCTGCGGGCGGCAAGTTTAAAGATAATTTGACTAGACATTTGAATGAATTGAAGTTAAGAGGAGTTTATTTAACTTTAGGATTTATAATAACTATAATTATAAGTTNTAATTATTGTGAAGAGATAATATTTTTAGTTTTTTATTTAAGTTATATAAATATACAAGAATTTGAAATTAATGATATAATTCAGTCAAAATTAATTTTAACCAGTGTTTATGAGGGATTCTTTTCTTATTTATTAATATCTTGTGGTCTTGCTTTTTTTGTAATGATGCCTATAATAAATTTTCAATTAATTTTATTTATCGCTTCTGGTTATCATTATTATGAATATAGAAAATTGTTAAGGTCCTTTTTATTGTGTATTATAATATATTTCCTAACTATTTACATTGGGTATAATTGAATTAACCCAATAATATTAAAATTTGTAAGAGGGTTTTCTTCTACTTATCCCCCTATAGAAGTTAATATTAAAGCGAGTGAATTATCTAGTTATTTGATAAAATTAACCGGCCTAATTACATGTGTAGGAGTTATAATAACTTTATTATGGTTAATTCCCTCTTTTATGCCTTTACGTTTTATAATTAAACGTTGATGAGGAAGACCTATAATAATTATAACGAGCTTTATGATAGGGGCCATTTTATCCCCATCGGATATAATCATTCAATGTTTAATTGCTATGCCCATTTATTGTTTTTTTGAATTTTGACTGTTTTTATTTTTATTAAAAGATCAATACAATAAAAGAGATAAATACTATATTTCTAAACATAGCTAAAATTGGGAGTTAGCTTAATGGTAAAGCATTGGACCTTGGACCCGACAATGTGGGTTCGATTCCCACACTCCTACTACTTTCTACAATAGCTTAATGGTAAAGCTTTTGGCTGTTAACCAAAAGAATATCAGTTCGACTCTGATTTGTAGAGTAATCTTAAGGAGATTCGGTTAATGGTAGGCCAATAGCCTTCAAAGTTATTAGTATTGGTTCGATTCCAGTATCTCCTGAATTAAAAATAAGGCTGGTAGCTTATTTGGTAAAGCATATTGCTCATAACAATAGGAAAGTTGGTTCAAGTCCAACTCAGTCTAATTATCATCTAACTCCTATAGCAAGTAGCTTAATTGGTTGAGCATTTCATTGATAATGGAAAGGCAATTGGTTCAAATCCAATCTTGCTAGTAAGTGAGATGGCAGAGAGGTTAATGCGCTCCGCTGTAAACGGAGTCCGTGAAAACGGTCGAGAGTTCGAATCTCTCTCTCACTAAATAATTATATTTAGTTAGCCACTATGGTGGAATAGGTAGACACGTCAGACTTAAAATCTGATTAAATATGGGTTCAAGTCCCATTAGTGGCGATTATAAGGTTTATGAAAATTATTAAAAAGACCAACACGAACACGCATAGTTTAATGGTAAAATGGTTGACTTCCAATCAGCGGTTGTGGGTTCAATTCCCACTGTGTGTAACAAGTAATTCGATCATTGTAGAGTAGACTAACGGTTGGTCACTAGACTCATGATCTAGGAATGTAGGTTCGATTCCTACCTCTGCTTTAACCCCCTAATAAAAAATTAAGGGGGATTAGGCTTAAAGACAATAAAAAATGTATGAAGCTTTTTATCCAGAATTATTTCTAAGTCTAGCAGTGTTGGTCCTGGTTATCTATGGGGTTTATCAGCCAACATTAAAAACAGCAATAATAGTTTTGTTGATTACAGGATTAATAGCTCTCCCCAACGAACAATTTTTATTTTGAGAAGACAAAACGCTTGATTTAACAAATGGACTTTTAACAATTAATAGTTGAATATCTATTACAAAGTTAATTATTATAATTGGGTCTATTTCTATATTATTAATGTTGAAAGACACCAAAATTTCAGGACAAGTATCATTTGATTACCCTGTTTTAATTTTGATTGTAACACTAGGGTCTGTGCTTTTAGNTTCATCAATAAATTGACTTTCTGTTTATTTAGCCATTGAATTACAAACTTTATCCTTATTTGTTTTAACCGCATTAAAAAGAGATAGTGCTTATGGCGCTGAAGCCGGGCTTAAATATTTTGTCTTAGGAGCATTATCATCTGGCTTATTCTTATTTGGATGTGCTTTACTTTATGGCTTAACCGGTGAAACAAGCATACATGCTGGTGGACAAATATGTGCCCTTACATCAAATGGTGAAGCAGGGAAAATTCTTATAACAATTTCGTTATTATTTAAGTTATCTGCTGCACCATTCCATATGTGAGCTCCTGATGTATATGAGGGAGCACCAACAACAACAACCGCGCTTTTGGCTATAGTTCCAAAAGTTAGTGTGTTTGCTATTTTAGTTCAAATAGGGCCGGTAATTAATGTATTGTTGGCAAGTGCAACACTATCTATGATATATGGGGCTATTGGGGCTTTAAATCAAACTAAAATTAAACGACTACTAGCATATAGTGGTATTGGCCACATGGGATTTGTTCTTTTTGGAGTGACAATTGGTTCATTTGAAAGTATTCAAGCAAGTTTAATATATATGATTATATATGTTATAATGTCTATATGTAGTTTTTCAATAATTCTAACATTAGGATTATCTAAAAACTTGTTAGTAGAGTTTAGCGGCCTTTCTAGGAGACATCCTATTATGGCAGTAACTTTGGCTCTTACTTTTCTATCCATAGCCGGAATTCCACCTTTAGCAGGGTTTTTTAGTAAATGATTAGTGCTATTATGTGGAATTTCTTCCCAATATTATTTAACTTCTATTGTAGCCGTGCTTTGTTCCGTTATAGCAGGAGTATATTATGTAAGGATAGTAAAAATAATTTACTTTCAAGCAGAATCTTCTCTTTTAATTTGAAAAGATGTACTTATAAGAGATAAAAGAGAAGAATTTAGAAAATCAATATTAATCGGACTTACATTATATATAATATTATTCATAATGATATCTCCAAACCTGTTATTACAAATAGCACATGATGCTACGATGGGACTATATTAAGAATTTTACAAGAATGGTGTTGTTATAAAATATTAACCCGTCCGTAGTGGCGGGTGACAACACATCTTTATGTTAATAAACTCTTTGGTGAAAGAAAAAGAGATGTATCTATTAGTATTATTTATACCATTATTAAGTGCTGCAATATCTGGTTTATTCGGAAGAAAAATTGGTGAGAAAGGGGCAGGTGTTTTTACTTCAAGTAGTATAGTAATATCTTGAGTACTGTCAATGTTAATATTTTATGAAACAAATATTAACACTTCTCCCACGTATATAAAATTATGAAGATGATTTGATTCCGAATTATTAACTACTTATTTTGGTTTACAATTTGACGCATTAACAGGCACTATGCTGGTTGTTATAACTAGTGTTTCGGCCTTAGTTCATATTTATTCAACTGGCTATATGTCAGGAGATCCACATATACCTAGATTTATGTCATATTTATCCTTATTTACTTTTTTTATGATTGTTTTAGTGACAAGTGATAATTATGTTCAATTATTTATAGGTTGAGAAGGTGTTGGTTTATGTTCTTATTTATTAATAAATTTTTGACTTACAAGAATTCAAGCTAATAAAGCAGCTATAAAAGCCATGTTGGTAAACAGAGTCGGAGATATTGGATTAGTTTTGGGAATGTTTGCTATATTTAAAGAATTTGGAAGCTTAGAGTTTTCAACAGTATTTAGTGCGATAAACGAAATATCTCGACCTAATAGTATAGCTTTAATATGTATATTATTACTTATTGGGGCAGTGGGTAAATCAGCTCAACTAGGTCTACATACTTGACTTCCAGATGCTATGGAAGGTCCAACGCCTGTGTCAGCATTAATTCATGCCGCGACAATGGTTACAGCCGGGGTTTTTTTAATAATGCGGTCTGGACCTCTTTTTGAAGGCTCTCCCTTAGCATTAACTATTACAATGGTTGTAGGAGCCTTAACAGCTTTTTTTGCTGCTACAGTAGGATTAGTTCAAAACGACCTAAAGAAAGTTATTGCCTATTCTACATGTAGTCAGTTAGGATATATGGTAATGGTTTGTGGGATATCTAATTATTCAACTAGTTTATTCCATTTAATGAACCATGCCTTTTTTAAGGCTTTATTATTTTTAAGCGCGGGCTCTGTAATTCATGCATTAGCGGATGAACAAGACATGAGAAAAATGGGGGGATTAATTAGATCTATTCCTTTTACTTATGTGATGATACTTATAGGGTCTTTATCTTTAATGGGATTTCCGTATTTAACAGGGTTCTATTCTAAAGATTTAATTTTAGAGTTGGTTTATGATAAATATTATTTAGCTTTTGCTTACTGATTAGGGGCTTNTTCTGCGTTATTAACTGCATTTTATTCAATAAGGTTAATATATTTAACTTTTATTTCTAATACTAACTCTAAAAAAGAAGTTTTAATGAATGTCCATGAGTCTTCTTGAAATATAACACTTCCCTTATTATTGCTAGCTTTAGGAAGCATTTTTGTGGGATATATAACTAGAGAGGTCGTAATAGGAACAGTTTTACCTCCTGTAATACCAAGCTCAATAAAACTTATTCCTATTGTTTTAAGTTTATTAGGAGCCACTTTAGCCTTTTTAAGTTATAATACATTAAACGGCTTCAAAGTATTTCTTCCTAAAATAAAACCACAAACGGTGGTTAACTTATTTAATCCTGCAATATACACTTTCTTGAATTCGGCTTGACAATTTAATTATATAATTAATCATTTCTTAGTTGCAAAAGCATGAAAATTTGGGCATTTAATTTCTTATCGTGTGATAGATAGGGGTTTACTTGAAATAATTGGGCCTAGAGGCATATCTAAATTAATTATAGGAGTTAGTCAAAAAATTAGTAATCTCCAATCTGGTCTGGTCTTTAATTATGCCTTAATTATGTTAGTGTTTACAACCCTATTTATATCAGGAAGCGGAGTAGGTGGCTTCGCATCACAACAATGGGCATACATTATGTTTAGCTAAAGGGGTACAGTTGTACTCTACCCCATAAGGGAGTGTGGTGTAAATGGTGAACACGTCTGGTTTAGACCCAGTTAATGCAGGTTCAAGTCCTGCCAACCCCGAATGACAAGGGCTTTTAGAAAAGAAAATCCTGTCCTATCCATAGTAAATGAAACATTTATAGATTTACCTTCGCCCTCAAATATAAGTTATTTGTGAAATTTTGGATCAACGTTAGGTGTTTGCTTAATTATACAAATAGTAACAGGGATATTTTTAGCAATGCATTATTGTCCTGAAACAGATCTAGCTTTTGCCTCAGTTGCACACATTATGCGAGATGTAAATTATGGGTTTGTATTAAAAGCTTTACACGCTAACGGAGCCTCTATATTCTTTTTATGTGCGTATATGCATATAGGGAGAGGATTATACTACGGAAGTTATAGTAGAGAAATGGTTTGAAATGTTGGAGTAGTAATATTTTTATTAATGATGGCCACAGCCTTTATTGGTTATGTGTTACCTTGGGGTCAAATGTCTTTTTGAGCGGCTACGGTAATAACCAATTTTTTATCAGCTGTCCCATATGTAGGTAATGATATAGTTGAATGGGTTTGAGGGGGATATAGTGTATCTAATGCCACATTAAATCGATTTTTTAGCCTTCATTATTTATTACCCTTTATATTAGCGGCATTAGCTTTAATACATGTATTTCTATTACACGAAGAAGGCTCTAATAATCCAATAGGGGTTAGGGGAGATATCGATGTAATACCTTTTCACTCTTATTTTACTTTTAAGGACATATATGGTTGAATGTTAATGGCTATAATATTAGCAATTCTTGTGTTCTTTGCACCAAATTTATTAGGGGACGCAGAAAATTTTAAACAAGCCAATCCTTTAGTAACCCCTGTTCACATACGACCAGAATGGTATTTTTTATTTGCTTATGCAATATTACGTTCTATACCTAACAAACTAGGTGGTGTATTAGCCTTATTTGCAAGTATTTTAATTCTTTTCCTTTTACCAGTGCTACATAAAAGTCTTCTTAGAGGTTTAACTTTTAGGCCACTTGGTAAGACATTTTTTTGAATATTTGTAGCTAATTTTTTAGTATTAACTTGAATAGGTGGAGAACCTGTTGAGGACCCGTATGTTTTAATAGGACAAATATCTTCAATAATATATTTTGCTTATTTTTTAATAATTACTCCACTAGTGGGATATCTGGAAAATAAACTATTATTCCAGCGAACTTCTGGTGGGGTAATCACCCCACTTTATATTCCTGCTAATATAAACATGAGATCTTAAAAATTTATGGCAGGTGTAAAGAGGAGTTGAACCTCTGAATATAGCATATGAGACTATTGTTTTACCCACTAAACTATTACACCTTGGAGTGCACAGGACTTGAACCTGTAACCTTCGATGTGCAAAACCGATACTCTTCACCATTGAGCTAGCACCCCAAGCAAGAGCCATACTAATAATTAGCCTCTAAGTAGGTTTAGAGATTTTACAGCAATTGTGCCTCTAATCCTGTAGTAGGCTACTAGTATGGCCAGGCCTATCGATGTTTCCGCTGCAGCGACAGTTAAAATAATTATAGTAAAAACTTGTCCTATTAAATTATCAATTACCACCGAATTGATTAAAAATAAAAAAGAAATTGCCAATAACATTAACTCTATACACATTAACATAATTATAAGGTTACTTCTATTAAGTACTATACCTAGAACCCCTAAGATAAATAATATGGTCCCCACTGTAAAATATTCATAATACATTTAGTCTTTTCGAAGTATGATTAATAACATACCCCCTAATGTCCGAAGGGAATTGAACCCCTATCCTCTGTTCCGAAGACAGTAATTTTACCTTTAAACTACAGACATTATTAGCGGGCCCGCTAGTTAGACCCTCAGTGGTTATTCTCATTCTAGCCCACCCTTCATCCACTCGTATATTAAGCCTAAAGTTAATATGAATAAAAAAATTATCATAGTTCAATAACCAAATAAAGAAATTTGGTTATAAACAACACTTCAGGGAAAAAGGAATGATATTTCGAGGTCAAAAATTAAAAATAAAATACCAATTAAGAAAAATCTTACAGAAAATGGGATTCGAGATGATTCGAATGGGTCAAAGCCGCATTCATAAACAGATACTTTTTCAATATCCGGTTGTTTAACTCCTAAAATATAAGAGGCGCCGGAGATAGCAACAGATATGACTATGCTAAGGCACAACGCTATGAAAACACCATAAAATTCCGCGCTCATTTGGTTTTCTTAATCAGAGAGGGGTTTTGTGGCTATAAACCACTATAGCGTTTAGTGCGATTATTGCCATAATGATCGACTTGTTTGTGTGAAAAGATCTTGTCTTTTTAATTCTGCTCCTAATTCATGAGTTAAAACTATAGCTCCTATCATTGCTACTAATAATATAAAGCTTGCTATGATAAACAAGTAATAATAATCTGTGTATAAAATTCGTCCTAAAACTTCTATATTTGAAGATTTTATTATTTCTATAGAGGCATCTCATGCGTTAACTCCCCCCCTTAAGCATTCGTGATCTATGTCTCGGTAATTATATCCAGTGGCTTCTCTCCCCATAATTAAAACTTCAAATAATAAAAGAACCCCTATTATAGAACCAATTGGTATATAATTTGACATATCTCCACCCCCCTCAAGGTCGGTAAGATTTAGCATCATAATTACAAATAAGAATAATATTGCGATTGCCCCTACATATACTATTAAAAATATTAATGCTATAAAGTCGATACCTAATAAAATAAAGAGGGCTGAAGCGCCCAAAAATACCACAATTAATCAAAATACTGAGTGTATTGGATTAAGTGCTGAGATTACCATTATCCCAGATATTATAATACCTAATGCAAAAATATAAAATAATCCTTCCACTGTGCTCCCAAGGAGAATTGAACCCCTGTTTTTTAGTTGAAAACCAAATGTCCTGACCACTAGACGATGGGAACGGGTGAAAGAAGAGATTTGAACTCTCGGTTTTAGGTCCCACAAACCCACGCTTTACCGATTAAGCTACTTCCACCAATTAACCACACTCCTATCATGTGTGGTTTTCTTGGAATATAATAGTACTTTTTACTGTGTCTATTATAGCAGAAGGGTATACCCCCATTAAAACTGTTAACCCTATTAATGGCAATAAAACATAAAATTCTCGTCTATTTATATCCCTAGAAAAGATGATGTAATTAGATGAATTACCAAAACATACTCTATTATATAAATAAAGAGAATATGCTGCTCCTAAAACCATGCCTAGAGAGGCCAATATACCCACTATAACACTATACTCAAATGCGGCCAATAATGATAAAAACTCTCCCACAAAGTTACAACTTAAAGGCACTGCTATATTAGCTAAAGTCATTAACAACATTATTGTGGCAAAAATTGGCATTGTAATTGTCATACCACGATAGTATTTAATAAGACGAGTATGATGTCGCTCATATAAAAGAGTTACAATTATAAATAATGAAGAACTTACAAGACCGTGAGCTAACATTAAAAAAATTGCTGCGACTAGCCCTTGAATTGTATGTGTAAATATTCCCAAAGTTACTAAACCCATATGAGCAACGGAAGAATAAGCAATTAGTCTTTTAAAATCTACTTGTCTGCAGGTTGTTAAACTACCATAAATCACAGCAAGCAAGCTTAATGTTAATATTAAAGGGGCAAAATATTCTGAAGCCTCAGGTAATATTGGTCAAGAAAATCTTATAAAACCATACCCTCCTATTTTTAATAGGACTCCAGCTAACATTACTGAGCCAGCACATGGGGCTTCAACATGAGCTTGAGGGAGTCAAATATGAAATGGGATTTTAGGTATTTTAATAGCTAAACTTACAAAAACTCCCATAAACACCCATTTTTGGATTTCGCCATCAAGCTGAAGTCCACATAATGTCTGATAATCTGTAGTTCCTGTATTACTATATAACACAAATATCCCTAATAACATAAATACAGAGCCGATTAAAGTATAAAAGAAAAAATAATATGAGGCTAGGACTTTTTCTTCTCTTGCTCCTCATATACCTATGATTAGAAACATTGGTATTAGTATGCCCTCAAATAATATATAAAATAATAATAAATCTAATGCAGTAAAAACACCTATTAATAAAATTTCTAAAAATATTAAACATAATAAAAACTCTTTAAGAAGGAATTTTATAGAGTTTCAGCTGATTAATATACATATTGGAGTTAATAATGCTGTTAAAATTATAAAAAATATGGATATTCCATCTACTGCAAAAACAACTACTCCATTAGATCATAAATTAGTTGTACTGCTTATTCATTCTATTATTTGAGTCGCTTGAAATTGACCTTCGCCGTCAAATGAAATTCATAATATTATTGTGGCAGTTAATGTGGCTAAAGTTCATTGTAAAGCTGCAAGCTTTAATTTAATACTATTTTCTCTTGGAGTAAACATCACGTGTAACGCCCCAATTAAGAGCAATGTAAATATTAATCATAACATCTTTTTATCTCATAGCTTTAAATACATTTAATCAATGTTTAAATTTTCAGGGAAATGGGACTTGAACCCATAACCTTCTACTCCCAAAGCAGATAATCTACCAATTAATCTATTCCCTGGTGTAAACGACGAGAATGGGATTTGAACCCATGGACCTATAAGATGGTCACAGTTTAGCAAACTGTCGCTTTACCTGGCTCAGCCATCTCATCTTACAAGGAGGCTCATTGAGCTCCTAAATTACAAAATTATTAAGCATTCTTCACTAACTAGATATTATAATCCAAATAAGATTAAGAATGCCATCATTAAACAAAATAATCCCATTGCTTCTGAAAGAGCAAACCCTAAGATAGCATATGTGAATAATTGTTGTTTTAAAGATGGATTTCGAGCGTAACCGATAACTAGACTACCAAAAACTGTTCCAATTCCGGCCCCACTTCCTGCAGCACCTACAGTCGCAGCCCCTGCTCCAATAAATTTTGCTGATAATTCAGTCATGATGAATAAGCATTTTTTGTTGAATGAATATTATTTTAGTTAACTCGATCATAAATTTTCTAGCCTTTAGTAGGAATTGAACCCACATGATTTTACTTACAAGGTAAATGCTCTGCCAATTAAGCTATAAAGGCATGAGTCCTGCAACACTTTCCAGTACCGCAGCTATGTTACGACTTACTCACCCTCGTCAAACTTCCATGATGTTAAGCAGGTATTTCTAAATAATATTAACTTAAACATTGTAGTTTATGCCCTATATTTAAAGACCTTTTTAACACTTTAGGAACATCTAACTGGGATGAGGTGACGGGCGATTTGTACGAACACTAGAGCCATATTCACCGGAACGCTCTACTTTCCGATTACTATTAAATCCAACTTCAAAGAGCCATTTCAGACCTACTTCCGTACTTATACTTTAGGGCTTCTTTATTGTTTTCCTTTGTATATAATAGTGTAGCGCATATGTAGCCCAAAACATTAGGATCATAAGGACCTGACGTCAACCTCATTTTAGATTGCCCAGCCCCTCGTAAATATTTTACGCAAGATCTGCAATAACTAATAAGGGTTGCGTTCGTTCTATTGATTTCACAACACGAACTGACGACGGCCATGCAATACCTGTAAATAATAGTCATTTAGACACCAGACTAGTTAGTCTGTAATTTTAATTATGCAAGTTTTGGTAAGGTTACTCGCGTAATGTCGAATTAAACTACACGCTCCTCTAATTGGAATAGTGAACCGCCAAATTTTTTGAATTTTAATCTTGCGATCGTACTCTTCAGGCGGAGTAGTCTCGAGTTTTCTGTGACATAAACTACATCTCATACTCATAGTTTACAGTGTAGACTACCAGGGTATCTAATCCTGTTTGCTCCCTACACTTTCGTGTTTCAACGTTAGTTTTTTCAGTAAATCGCCTTCGCCTCTGGTATTCCATTTTATATAAAAGCATTCTACCGCTACATAAAAGTTCTATTTACCTGAATTAACTCAATTAGCGTCTACACACCCTTTACGCCTGTTTTCCGATAAAGACTTAGACCTTACGTATAACCGCGTCTGCTGGCACGTATATTTGACAGTCTATATATGCGACATCTCTGTGTCATACTTTCGTATATTGCACAATATTCTCTACTGCTGCCTCTTTCTGAGTCTCCCCCTTGTTTCAGTGGGAGTGTGGCTTTTCAACTACGCATCTTCAGCAAGGCTGGCTTTTGTCCCGCCTTCTACCTAATACGATTCTGGCCCATCAATTGACAATTAATTTTATCCTGTTCTACAGGTTCAATTGGTTGGTTCCAGAATATTACTCACCTGTACGCCGTGGATCTTAACCACTCGACTAGCATGTATAATAAGTGCCGCTCGCCTTCTATCTGGCCCAAAATCAAAGCCTTTTGGTAATATTGGAATTGAACCAATATAATTAAACCTTGTTACCATAAATTCATTATTGCCCAGGATTGGACTCGAACCAACAATCTAAACATTTTCAGTGTTACGCTCAACCAATTAAGCTGCCTGTGCTTTATTTTCATGTTGTTTAAGTGCATATTAACTTAATTAATTATTAATTTAACGCCTATATACATTTAAAATAATTATCTTACCTTATTAACGAAGGTTAATGGTTGTCCATTGATGGGGGCACCTTTAATTAACTCCCCCATCAATATATGCAAACATAAAGAAACAATCAAACTACATCCACAAAATGTCAATATCAGGCTGAGGCCTCAAACCCAAAGTGATGGTGTTGGGTTAGTTGGTATGCTATTAATCTTATTAAACATACTATTAAAAATGTTGTTCCGATTATTACATGGAGACCATGAAAACCTGTGGCTACAAAGAAAGTTGAACCATATACTGAGTCAGATATAGCAAAAGGAGCTTCATAATACTCCATTGCTTGTAAACTTGTAAATAATATACCCAATAGTACAGTGAATGTTANCCCTATTATTGCTTCTTTTCTTTTACCGCTAATAATACCATGATGAGCTCAAGTTACAGTTGCTCCTGAACTTAATAAAATAGCTGTATTTAATAAGGGCACAGAAAATGGATTTAATACATCAATTCCTTTAGGTGGTCAAACTGCTCCTATTTCTATAGCGGGCGCTAAGCTACTATGAAAGAAAGCTCAAAAAAACGAAAAGAAAAAACAAACTTCTGAAACTATGAATAAGATCATTCCATATTTTAATCCTTGCTTTACTATTAATGTGTGATGTCCTTGAAAAGTAGATTCTCTAATAACATCTCGCCATCATACGATCATTGTGAAACCTAATGCAGTTAATCCTAAAAGTGCTACTCAAGCTTGATTATAATGAAAATACATTACAGCCCCAATAGTAGTAAATAAAGCACTACAACCACCTATATATGGTCATGGGCTTGGATCTACTAAATGATAAGGATGATATTGATGTGACATTTATCGACTGTGAGATTTGAACTCACTTAACCAGGGGAATAAAACTTTAGTCGATTCTTTATTATAACACTCAGTAGGATTTGAACCCACGACCATTTACTTAGAAGGTAAATGCTCTACCAACTGAGCTATGAGTGTTTGGGGCGCCGATTTAATACGTCGCCTATATGATATGTAATAAATTAATGTAATGCTACTGTATCCCCTAAATAAATTGTCGTTAATAAACAAAACACATAGGCCTGTATTACAGCTACAGCCATCTCTAAAAGTGTAATAAATATCATTATCAGCATAGGGAATATACTTAAAAAAGCAAGCCCATTGGTTAACATATCAAAAGTAAAACCAGATAATATTGCAAATAAAAGGTGCCCTGCTGATAAATTAGCTGCAAGTCGAACTCCTAATGAAATAGCTCGAGACATATAGCTAATTGTTTCAATTAACACTAAAAAGGGAGCTAAAGCTAATGGTGCACCTCCTGGCATAAATAAACTCATAAAGTTTGTTCTAAAATTAAATAATCCAACTATTGTAACTCCTATTAGTATTGATAATGATAAACCAAAAGTTACTATTATGTGTACTGTTGGCGTAAAAACATAAGGAAATAATCCAAAAATATTCAATAATACAATAAAAATAAAGAGACATAATACAAATGGAAAATATTTAGCTCCCTCTTTACCTAAGTTGTCTTTTACCATTGTACGAATAACTGAGTGTATTAATTCCATAACTAATTGTCACCTAGTTGGTATAATTTTTTCCCCCTTAAACAATAATCAAAATACAGTAATTACAGATAACATCATTAATGATGAATTAGTAAAGCTTACTGCAAAGTCCCCCATAAATGGGGCCCGTATTGTTATTAAACTAACAATATTAAATTGATCAAAATATGCTGCAGTCATTTTTTATTGTTGTAACAATTTTTTAATAAGTTGTAGGTCTGTCGTTTTCCTTAAATTCTTAGAACTAAGAGGTGTTGATCTTATTTTAAAAATTTTTTCAATTTGAGGTAATATCTTTGTTACTAATAAATAAAATAAGATGAATAAAGCTATTAATGTTCAAATATACTGCGTTAAAAAGGTTACTGTGTCTAATTGTGGCATTTATAGATGTTGAAAGAATCGAACTTCCGACTATTGTGGTGTAAACACAATACTCTACCATTGAGTTAAACACCTAATTTATTATATAAATACACTATGTAAACAATTATTATTAGCCCTTAGTAGGAATTGAACCCACATGATTTTACTTACAAGGTAAATGCTCTACCAATTAAGCTATAAAGGCATAATATCAGCGTACTACAAAGTACGCCGCAATAATTTGTTTATTTACATCCCACCAAAGGAGGTAAACCATTAAACCCAATGAGAATGCTAGATACTAATACAACAAGGCCTAACTGAGGGGTAAATATGATTTTCAAAGTAAGGCCATTAATTGATCATATCGAATTCTAGGAAAAGACGCCCTAACTCAGATAAATAAGAATATTATTAAGGCTGTTTTAATTGCAAATCATATTACACTTCCTTTAAATATTGGTTCTATCATTGGAGCTTTTCATCCCCCTAAAAATAAAATAGTAGTAAAAGCACTCATTAAAATTATATGACCATATTCAGCTAAAAAAAATAGGGCAAAAGACATAGAAGAATATTCTACATTATAACCTGAAACTAATTCTGATTCTCCTTCTGTTAGATCAAATGGGGCTCTATTTGTTTCTGCTAAAGCGGATACAATAAACATAATAGCAGCGGGAAATAAAGGAAATATAAATCATATTTTACTTTGGGCCGTTACAATGTCTGTAATGTTTAATGATCCTGCACATAGTACAACAGAAATTATTATTAACCCTATTGATACCTCATAGCTCACCATTTGTGCTGCTGCCCTAATTGCGCCTAAAAAGGCATATTTAGAGTTACTTGCTCATCCTGACATTAATATTGAATAAACACTTATTGACGAAACTGCAAATAAGTATAATATACCTATATTTAAATCACTTAATACTACATTTTGTGTAAAAGGTATAACAGCCCAAGCTATAAAAGCTAAAACTAGTGATAAAATTGGAGCCATTATATATATAAAAATGTTAGCATGGTTGGGAATAATCATTTCTTTTGTAAATAATTTTACACCATCCGCTATAGGTTGCAATAAGCCATATACCCCAACAACATTGGGTCCTTTTCTACACTGCATATACCCTAAAACTTTTCGTTCTGCTAAGGTTAAATAAGCTATTGAGATTAATAGTGGAACTATAATTGCTAATGTTTTAATTATTATCGCGAGCATCTTTTTTTTCTTTCTACATTGGTATGGATGGATTTGAACCATCAACCTTTAAGTTAAAAGCCTACTACTCTGCCAATTGAGTTACACACCAAAATGCGTTAATAGGATTTGAACCTATATAAGAAGTTTTGCAAACAACTGCAATACCAATTATGCTATAACGCAATAATAAATTTATACACGAGGTTACCGGGATTCGAACCCGGATTAATTACTCGACAAGCAAACGTTTTTCTTTAAACTATAACCTCACTTAATATAAATTTATTCATTTAAAAGGAAAGAATGGGATTTGAACCCATGAACCCACAAGAGGGTTGTTGTTTTCAAGACAACTGCATTAACCACTCTGCCATCTTTCCGCTAATTCGGGCTTAATTCCGCCCGATACAAATAAAAGGTAACTCATTATATGTGTGATGAGCTGGTGGAGATGTTTGTGCTCATTCTAAAGATGGGTAATAACCATTATCTTCTATTCAACCCACAAATTTTATTTCTTTAGCATAAGCGTCATAAACAATATATATAAATCATATTACACCTATTATTGAGATAGTTGAACCTAAAGAACTAATAAGATTTCATCCTGCAAAGCTATCAGCAAAATCTGAATATCGTCTAGGTAGACCAGCTAAACCTAAGAAATGTTGTGGGAAGAAAGTTAAATTAACTCCGATAAACATTAATCAAAAATGTATTTTTCCATATACCTCATTATAACAGTATCCACTTATTTTACCGAATCAGTAATAAAACCCTCCAAATATTGCAAAAACTGCCCCCATTGATAGTACATAGTGGAAGTGAGCTACCACATAATAAGTATCATGTAATACTACATCTAAAGAACTATTTGCTAATACTATTCCTGTTAAACCACCTAAAGTAAATAAAAATATAAACCCTACAGCTCAAAGCATTGGTGTATCTAATCTTAAAGAACCACCATAAATAGTTGCTAATCAACTAAATATTTTAATTCCTGTTGGAACTGCTATTATCATTGTTGCAGCAGTAAAGTAAGCTCTTGTGTCAACATCCATTCCCACTGTAAACATGTGATGAGCTCAAACTATAAACCCTAATATTGCAATTGATAACATAGCATACACCATTCCTAAATAACCAAATATTTGTTTTTTAGCTGAAAAGGTAGGAACTATTTGAGATACCATACCAAATCCAGGTAGAATTAAAATATAAACCTCTGGATGACCAAAGAATCAGAATAAATGTTGATATAGTATAGGATCACCACCTCCAGCCGGGTCAAAGAAAGTTGTATTAAAATTTCGGTCAGTTAATAACATAGTTATAGCACCTGCTAAAACTGGTAAAGATAATAATAGTAAAAATACAGTAATTAATATTGATCAAACAAATAATGGAAGTCGATCCATTGTCATTCCTGGAGCTCGCATATTAAATATAGTTGTAATAAAATTTATTGCGCCAAGTATTGATGAAGCCCCTGCCAAATGAAGACTAAATATCGCCATATCTACTGATCCCCCTGAATGTGATTGTATTCCAGCTAATGGTGGATATACTGTTCATCCTGTACCTGCCCCTTGTTCTACAAAAGCTGAACCTAGTAGTAAAATTAAAGCGGGTGGTAATAATCAGAAACTTATATTATTTAATCGAGGAAAAGCCATATCTGGGGCCCCTATATATAGTGGTAGTAATCAATTACCAAATCCTCCTATCATAACGGGCATAACTAGAAAGAAAATCATTACAAACGCATGAGCAGTAACTATTACATTATATAGTTGATCATCTCCTAGCATTGTTCCAGGTGCTGATAATTCTAATCTTATCAACATACTAAATGCGGTACCAATCATGCCGGCAAAGGCACCAAATAACAAATATAGTGTACCTATATCTTTATGGTTAGTTGAAAAGAGTCAACGAGCTAAATATGGACTCATATTATCTCTCTGCATAATAAGCCGTTCAGCTCAAATTTCGTACAAGTCTGGCGGTTTACACAAACCGCGTGATATGCACACAATGGCGGCCGATAGTGTATGTACATGCTGTAAGATAAAAATGTCAGTGGATGCACTATGGGGTTTATCCTTGGGGTTTAAAGATGTACCTGAACCGTGACAACTAGGCTTTCAAGATGCGGCCAGCCCTGTTATGGAAGAGGTTATATATTTTCATGATCAAATAATGTTTATATTAATGATAATCATCACAACAGTATTGTGGTTGATTATGCGTGCTTTAACTGGTAAACATTATGATAGATATTTAACAGATGGTACTTTAATAGAAATTATTTGAACTCTTATCCCCGCAGCAATCTTAATATTTATTGCGTTCCCTTCTTTAAAATTATTATATTTAATGGATGAAGTAGTAGACCCAGCCTTAACTATTAAAGCAATAGGACATCAATGGTATTGATCTTACGAATACTCAGATTATCCTACAAATACTTTAGAGTTTGATTCATATATGGTTCCTACTTCAGATCTAGAAAATGGGGATTTAAGATTATTAGAGGTGGATAATAGACTAGTTGTGCCTATACAAACACAAGTTAGAGTGTTAGTGACTGGGGCGGATGTAATACATTCATTTGCAGTACCATCTTTAGGTGTTAAAATAGATGCAGTACCAGGACGTTTAAATCAAACAAATTTTTTTGTAAAAAGACCAGGAGTATTTTATGGCCAATGTTCAGAAATATGTGGGGCAAATCATTCTTTTATGCCTATAGTTGTAGAAGCAGTTTCTTTAGACAAATATATACATTGGGTAGAGTCTCAAGCTAATGAGCTTACAGACTAGTCATACGCTGGGCCCCATTAGGGGCCTGTGCAAATAAGTTAGGTGTTTAACTCAGTGGTAGAGTGTTGTGTTTACACCACAATGGTCGGAAGTTCGATTCTTTCAACACCTA